TAAATTCTAATTCTTGGAAATTTTTTGGAGTCTGGCCGCGAGGTTTGAATATTAAGTATGAATCATAGTTTAAATATTTCTTAATCTATTTCATATATTCCGTGTTCCAGATACTAGAATCAATATCCGACGAAGGAGAACCATCTCTATCAAGATGACAGACCCATTCTCTGTACTATCAATAGGATCAATTATAACAAGTCACACACTCATATTCCAGAAATACAGAAACAAAGAAATTCCACGATCGAACTACCAAAATCAAATTAGCTAGAAATCCGAGCTCTAAAGGATTCATTTTTTATTTAAAAGCTAGGACTTGGGGGTTCTTATAGATCTAATTCATTGAAATTCCATCCAATAAAACGGAAGAATTATAAATCTCTAAAATAATAGATAGAAATACCGCAAATAGAGCCATTGCGACGCCCATCAAAGGGGTCGTTCCCCACCCAGGAGCTACTTTACCATATTCAGAATTCAAGGGTTTTAATAAAACCCCTACAGTAGTTCGTCTTGGACCAGATTTAGAATCGTTCTCAACAGTTTGTGTAGCCATAAATCCTATTTTATTCATTGAAATATGTTGACTTTGTATACCATCCCATTGTAAATAAACGATCTTATCATAGATCCATTGTGGTCTTGAAATTATATAATAATGGAAACAGCAACCCTAGTCGCCATCTTTATATCTGGTTTACTTGTAAGTTTTACTGGGTACGCCTTATATACCGCTTTTGGGCAACCTTCTCAACAACTAAGAGATCCATTCGAGGAACATGGGGACTAATTGAAGTAATGAGCCTCCCAATATTGGGAGGCTCATTACTTCAATTGCGATAATGAAAAATCATTTCATTTTTTTATTTTTTAGTTGAAATTTTCGGCGGTTCTCTAAAAAAGATAGCGAAAAAAATTATCCCTAGAGTCGAGACTAAGAGGAATGTATAAACCAATGCTTCCATAGATTCGATCGTGGTTTACAATTATAGCTTCCATACCTGTTTATTTTTGGGGGGATCATATTCCGGATAAAGAAAGAGCAAGAGTAACAAAAAAAATGACGATTCAAATCAAGATTTATCTGGTACCCTATATAAAAATAAAATCATAAAAAGAAAATCGATTCGAAAGAGACCAAAGAAATGTTGTATCAGGCTGCTTGTCTTCTTGTAGTTGGATCTCCAAGTTTTTGGAATGCTCCAAATTCTACTTGAGCATCCAAATCTGGGTCAATACCAGCGAAAACATCTCTAAACAAGGTTCGAGCACCATGCCAAATGTGTCCGAAGAAGAAGAGCAAAGCAAATGAAGCATGTCCAAAAGTAAACCAACCCCTTGGACTGCTACGAAAAACACCATCAGATTTCAAAGTAGCACGATCTAATTCAAAAATTTCCCCCAATTGAGCGCGTCTAGCATATTTTTTGACAGTAACAGGATCACTATAACTGACTCCATTGAGTTCACCACCGTAGAACTCAACAGTTACACCAACTTGTTCGACACTATACTTAGATTCTGCCCTTCGAAACGGAACATCGGCCCTAACAATCCCGTCTCCGTCTACCAAAACGACCGGAAATGTTTCAAAAAAGGTAGGCATACGACGTACAAAAAGTTCACGGCCTTCTTTATCTCTAAAGATAGGATGTCCTAACCATCCAACCGCTATTCCATCCCCGTTATCCATTGAACCCGCCCTAAATAATCCCCCTTTTGCCGGATTATTTCCGATGTAATCATAAAAGGCTAATTTTTCAGGAATTTTAGCCCAAGCTTCTGATAAACTTTGATTTTCGGCTAATCCAGCACTGACTCTTCTATATATTTCTTGTTGGAAGTATCCCTGATCCCATTGATAACGAGTAGGCCCAAATAATTCGATGGGAGTAGTCGCTGAACCATACCACATAGTTCCGGCAACAACAAAAGCTGCAAAAAAGACAGCAGCGATACTACTGGAAAGGACAGTTTCAATATTGCCCATACGCAATCCTTTGTATAGACGTTGGGGCGGGCGGACGCTAAGATGGAATAGACCTGCTAATATGCCTAAAGTCCCTGCCGCAATATGATGAGAGGCTATTCCTCCCGGAACAAAAGGATCAAAACCCTCCACACCCCACGATGGATTTACAGATTGTACTTTTCCTGTTAGCCCATAAGGATCGGACACCCATATGCCAGGACCATACAAGCCTGTTACATGAAATGCACCAAAACCAAAGCAAGCCACACCTGCAAGAAATAAATGTATTCCAAAGATCTTGGGCAAATCCAAAGAGGGTTTTCCTGTACGTTCATCACAAAATATTTCGAGATCCCAATATACCCAATGCCAGATAGCTGCCAAAAAGCACAACCCAGAAAACAAAATATGCGCTCCAGCCACACCTTCGTAACTCCAAATACCCGGATTAGTTATAGTCCCCCCCGTGATACTCCAACCGCCCCAGGAATTGGTTATTCCTAAACGAGTCATGAAGGGTATAACGAACATACCCTGTCTCCACATTGGATCAAGAACAGGGTCAGAAGGATCAAAAACTGCTATTTCATACAGGGCCATCGAACCGGCCCAACCAGCAACCAAAGCTGTATGCATTATATGAACAGAAAGCAACCGTCCGGGATCATTCAATACAACGGTATGAACACGATACCAAGGCAAACCCATGGAAATACCCCTTTATGAAAGAAAAAAGACACTATGTAACTTTATTGCATTGTAAAAGACTATACTATGACTATGTTATGGACCCCCCTATTTAGTTTTAGTAAATTATTTCAACGCAAGGGTTCATATTTGTTCTATTCTGTTGGTAATAATGGAACAATTTTGTTCGTAGGAACAAAGAGAAGCAGATTTATTCTATACTCGATAAGTACCAATACGCAATGGGGAAGTGAATGCCATTTTCTATGAGCGAATGTGCCCATACTTGTTCATCATTAGAGGACACTATTCGTAATAATTTTCCCTTTTTTTCTTGCTTTCTTTATCAAATTTTCATAAATGATGAATAAAATCTTATGAATTGAATAAAATCTGATTAGGATAAAGTACAATATTATAAAGAAAAAGAAAGGCTTTGTTACGTTTCCACATCAAAGTAAAATATAGTACTTAGTTCTTTTTTATTTCATTTAATGCCTATTGGTGTCCCAAAAGTACCTTTTCGAAGTCCTGGAGAGGAAGATGCATCTTGGCTTGACATATAGTGCGACTTGTCAGATATATTTGGTCATATGGGATTTCCCCGTTTTCTCCCCAATCGAGATATCCTCTGTTTCGCCCACGAAAGATTCATTTCATCATCAAAATTTTGGAGCGTGAAGTGCAATTAGATCCGTTTTGGGGGGGATTCGGATTACTATTATCAATTAGAAGAATTTATGGTTGTCTTAGTTGGACTACTACATTGAAGTATCCAGGCTCCGTTAAAAAAAACCAAGTGGTAATATATCTATTTCTATTTTATTTTATATCATAAAGTATTCCTTTTTTTAAAGAAAAATTTTTTTCAAACTATTATGTTAATCAATTGAGTAATATGCATGAATCCGTCAACCTTTTTTACGGAATGCATGAATTGAAAAAAAGGGGGGGATAACAAAAAGAAGTGGTAATGGGAACATTTGTACTATATGTGCAAATCAAAATCGGGCGGATCTTTACCCGGAGTAGAGCATAAACCTAAAAAGATTAAAGAGGCCCATTTAAGAACAAGAAAATGACATCGTGATTTGGATTGGATCTCGATGAAACAATCCATCAATGAGAAGTTAATTGGATAAGTTTAATGAATTCTTTTTTTTTTTTTTTACATTCGTTATAAGGAAAGGAAGACAAACTCATATTTAGTGAAAAAAAATCCTTTTATTATAAGTTAGAAGGAACTTGCTATGAAAAAAGAAAAAGTATTGGAATATACACATTGATTTTTTTTGAACCGTATGCGTTAAAAGGCGCCTGTACGGTTCTTAAGGGATACAATTTGACCCTAATCAACCGACTTTATCGAGAAAGATTACTTTTTTTAGGTCAAGAGGTTGATAGCGAGATCTCAAATCAACTTATTGGTCTTATGATATATCTCAGTATCGAGGATGATACCCAAGAGCTGTATTTATTTATAAACTCTCCTGGCGGATGGGTAATACCGGGAGTGGCTCTTTATGATACTATGCAGTTTGTGCAACCAGATGTACATACAATATGCATGGGATCCGCCGCTTCAATGGGATCTTTTATCCTGGTCGGAGGAGAAATTACCAAACGTCTAGCATTCCCTCACGCTTGGCGCCAATGAGGCTTTTATTTATTTGAGAGAAAAAAGAAGACTATGCCTTCGCCATATGAAATATGAATATGAATATTAAGTAATAATAGCATGGCACTTTGAATTCGATATAAAAAAAATTTTTTGTTTTCACAACATTAGCTTATGTATCGAGAGAGTAATATGATAAAAACGTATTTCCTATTTTCTTATTTTGGAAGTCCAGTTCAGCGTCACAAACTTTTTTCACACCAGAGGTCTCTTAACAATATTTCTATTTATGTTATGGAGCGAAAAAAAATTCTTTTTTCCTTAGTTTATTTATTATTTGATCAAATAAAAAGCAACTTTGGGATTGCTGAATGACAGACAAATCACAGACAAAAAAATATAATAAATATATATAGCAACGGAGCCATCATAGTATTTTTGAATTCCTCCGAAAGGAAGGGTGGTAAGTTGATCATTTACCGATCGGGGTCTGATCGATCCTATTTTTTATTTCTTTGATGGAAGGTAAGGGTCAATTTTATTGTAGAGCCGTATGCAATGCATAATGCCCGTACGGTTGTTCGATTCTATCTTTTTTTCTTGTTATTCTTTTATCTTTCTTTTATCTTCCCCTCATCATGAAAAAGAGAGAAACCTTTTATTATCTTATATCATCAGGGTAATGATCCACCAACCTGCTGGTTCTTTTTTTGAAGTAGCAACGGGAGAATTCATCCTGGAAGTGGGAGAACTGCTGAAACTACGTGAAACCCTGACAAGGGTTTATGTACAAAGAACGGGCAAACCCTTATGGGTTGTATCCGAAGACATGGAAAGAGATGTTTTTATGTCAGCAACAGAGGCCCAAGCTTATGGAATTGTTGATCTTGTGGCGGTTGAATGACAATAACCTGGATTTCGCGTCAATTCTGAAATGAACCCTGCCGAGTTGAATATTATTATTCTATGGAATCTTTTTTATTATTCTATTGAATAAAAGTAATTGATAATCATCCGGTTAGGATCGATCTAAACCAGCCCATTATGTATATGATTCAACATGCCAACGATTAAACAACTTATTAGAAATACAAGACAGCCAATTAGAAATGTCACAAAATCCCCCGCGCTTCGGGGATGCCCTCAGCGCCGAGGAACATGTACTAGGGTGTATGTGCGACTCGTTCAGATCATGAACTAGAACAAAGGAAAGAGAACAATGTTCGAATATCAATGATCAAATAGGATATAACGGAAAAACAAACTAGATTTCCTATCTAAAAATGGATGATATCCCTTTTATTTTGTATGAAATTTATGGTTTCTGTTGGTGTAAATCCACTCACCTCAATTCAAAATGAGAAGCAATTCTCCATTGGTAGCAAATGGTTATCCATTAAGCGGAGGAAATCTTAGTTAACATAGACCCCTCTTGCAAGAACGGACTAACAGGGTCAGTTACCCAGCCAACCTTCATAATTAAATACCGTTACTGTATAGGTAGAGCTTGTTGTGAAAGACCTATTACTGGATAATTCATGGGTAGAGCCGAAGAATGTGAACTATACAAGTTAGCAATAACATTGATTAAATGAAGTAAAGGCTCCGGTGTATAGAGAAGACCTCACCGTTGAAGAAGTAACCATAGAAACGATGGAATCCACTATTTCTTTATCATTACTTTGATTTTTTAATACCTAGTATAGTCAAATTTCGTATTTCGAGGTGAAATGTCTAGAAAAAATCAAAAATTGTGGTTGGGAAGGTTATAGTAGCCAAAGCCATTGGAATTCTTAGTTTATACATTGGAAAAATCAGTTTTGTTATTAATATACTAGGAAAGGGGCAAAAGAATAACTGAAAGAAAGGAAATCTAGGAAATCTATTAGTTATTCGTTAAAGTTTCATTTATTCAATGACCAGAATTAGACGGGGATATATCGCTCGGAGACGTAGAACAAAAATTCGTTTATTTGCATCAAGCTTTCGGGGGGCTCATTCAAGACTTACTCGAACTATTACTCAACAAAAAATAAGAGCTTTGGTTTCGGCTCATCGGGATAGGGATAGGAAAAAAATCCATTTTCGTCGTTTGTGGATCACTCGAATAAATGCAGCAATTCGCGAAAGGGGGGTATGCTATAGTTATAGTAGATTAATAAATGATCTGTACAAGAGACAGTTGCTTCTTAATCGTAAAATACTTGCACAAATAGCTATATCAAATAGGAATTGTCTTTATATGATTTCCAATGAGATTATAAAAGAAGTAAGTTGGAAGGAATCCACCGGTTAAACGGAGTTGCCCGGAGAATGAACTCCGGGAAGGTCGAATAAAAAAGAAAATAAAAATGAATAGAATATGAGAAAATATGAGAAAAGAAAGTAGTCAAAATAAAAATGAATCAACGCGTTCAAAAAAAAATTTTCTTCTTCCCAGATTCTTCTTTTTTTTCTTATGACACGAGAATTCAATCCGGATTCTTGGATTTTGACCACAAAATAGAAATCCGCGTTTGAGTTCGGATGGGGGTTTGAATTCAAGTTAATAAAGAGTAAACCTACCTTTTTCTGCCTCTAAGACTAGTAGTTCTAGTGGTCGACTCAGTTCTTTCAAATTGTTTCTCATTATTAAGAAAAGGTAACAAAGATAAAATACGAGCTTGTTTTATAGCAATAGTAATTAATCGTTGTTGTTTCAAGGTCAATCTATTTACTCGTCTAGATAATATTTTTCCCTGTTCACTAATAAATCGACTAATTAAACTCATGTTTTTATAATCAATTCGATCCCCCGATTGGATCGGGGGCAAACGCTTACGAAAAGATCGCTTGGATTTAAGAAAAGTTCGCTTGGATTTATCCATGGTTTGGTTAGTTTATTTCTTATCCCTAAAATCCTATTTCAGCCGGATCTATAATTAGAATAAATAAATAGGATTTGGTTTGTTTATAATTATTTTTAACTATGTTAAATATGTTATATATATAATGTCATTTTTCCCTTTCCTTGCCTTGTAAGATTAAGATAAGGGCGCAAGTACTCGCTTCAATCTATTTCTTTATCTCCACGTGAATCGTATGTTTGTAACAATATGGACAGAATTTTCGTAACTCCAATCGATTAGGCGTATTGTGCCGGTTCTTTTGAGTAATATATCTGGAAATGCCCGTTGATTCCTTATTAACACCGTTTCGAACACAAGCGGTACATTCCAAAAGAACCGGTATTCGCACATCTTTACCCTTGGCCATGAACCTCCTTTGGATTTTTCATTTACTCAACTCTTCCTCTTTCAATCCGAAACGAAAAAGAAGAAAGGAAGGAAAAAACAAAATAGAATTTGTAACTTGCTATCCTCTTATGCAAGATTTCACTACACTCAATATCGGAAATAAGATAGAAAGATTTCTAAACTTTCAAATCACAGTACAGCATTTTATATTTTATATAAGTATCTTGTATAATACTCTTTCCCTAGAACCACTGTTTGTATTCGACTTCCATAGAATGAAATATTCATTTCATTCCAACCAGAACCCGAGTCTCACAGCTGTTGAATGCACTTTTATTCTTTCTCTTTCCTCCCTTCTTCTAAAAAAGGGAAAAAAGAGAAAAGAGGGGGCTGATATTTAATTGTATCTCTAATATTCTTTATTCCGTCCCGCGCCAATAACTAGAATGGGAACGTCAACGCATCCGGGAAAAAACGATTAATCTCTATCAATAAACCTGCCAAAGAACCGAACCATAGAGTACTTAGTACCGGTGCCACGGAAAGATATGTTTTTAGATCTCGCATTGAAAAACCTCCTTCATTTTTTCATTTTATTGTAATCAATAAGATAATACATATTTAAATGTACAATTATCTAGTAAAAAAGATTTACTTTTTGTTAAATACAGAAAAAACGTCCTTTTCTTCTCCAATATTCCCCAAAAAGACTCAGTTATTTTTCCTTGGGGTTCCGTTCCATATTTCATATAGATAGAAGTCTTTTGCTATTATTATATGTTAAATGAGACCAAAAAGACGAAATGAAAAGAAAAATTCTAGGTTTTAATAGAGGAGATAACGATGTGGAAAACAAGACAGGAATTCTCTACAATGACACTGTAGACCAACGGAAGGGATGTAGCGCAGCTTGGTAGCGCGTTTGTTTTGGGTACAAAATGTCACGGGTTCAAATCCTGTCATCCCTACCTATTACTACTCCTTTGAGCAGTAATGAGGTATTTTTTAAGATCAACTCACAATGGACATATCATATAGAATCTTTCATTCTTATGACACTATATAGTATGCATACAATGACACTATATAGTATGCATACAAGATGTATTGGGGCCAATTCTTTTCTTTTTTCTTTACAGTATTCTCTTTTATGATAAGAAAGCGCTCTTAGTTCAGTTCGGTAGAACGCGGGTCTCCAAAACCCGATGTCGTAGGTTCAAATCCTACAGAGCGTGATTCGGATCTTCTTCGATCGAATTCGGCTGAAACACTAACTGGAACTGGAACAGCAATCTTAATTTGACCTCCTGGATATTAAACAAAGGAGGAGGTCAAAAAAAGGGGGGGATGTTAATTAATCAAAGGTCCAACTGATCGCCACGCCTGTATTGTAAATATGCAGTTACAAATAATCCAGCCAAAGTAATAGGAATTAGACCTAACACGATTCCAAAAAGAAAAACTTCAATCATTTCAATTTGTTTGAAAGGAGAAAAAAGAGGTAATATCTATACCTAAATATTAATCCAAATTACCACGAATCTCAATGACCAAGAATTGGTAATTGACACGATAAGTAACTAGAAATACACAGAAGTTCGCGGAAAGATTTCCTTTTATGAATTGTGCAATTCATTTCAAATAAGTCGTATCTTGCTCAGACCAATAAATAGAGCTGAGGTTATAGTTAAAGCCGTTAGTAGAAAACCGAAATAACTAGTTATTATAGGCATCAAGGAGCTAAATGAAATATGTTATTTTTATACATATGTTTATAAAAAAGCACTTACCTGAGTTTCATTTTTTACAAAATAGGAGAGAAACAAAAATACCAATTGCAAGCTTTTGATTCAAATATCATTATAGACAGCACTAACAAGGATAAAGTCACAGCTTTAGAAAAAGAAATTGATTAATCGTCTGTAACATCTACGCATACCGCGTTTGCAATCAGCGAATGCATTCTTGGATCATTTTTCAATTCAACTAATAAGAATTAGGTCGTGTAATTTCGTTTTAAAACAAAACTCTTTTCGAATCATTATGGAATCAAATTAGAAAATTATTACTATTTTTTTTTATCGAATCTATTTTCAATTTTAGAGCGAACAGTAATCTTATAAAACTTTTACTTTCTTTTTAACTAATTAGATTTCGTAATAGGTTATAATATCTTGCATATAATATCTTGAATGAATGAGAACAAAAAGTGATCACACGATCACTCGAAAAAAAAAAATAGGTGTTTTGGTTCAACTATATTATAAGACTAGTCATTTCTATTCTCTTTTGCTTTAGAAGTTCTAGTTTGTATCTTTCCTATTAGAAATCCGCCTCTTTGTAGTTAGGTCAAAAAAGAACCTTCAGATTTCAGATTTCGATCTAATACAACAATGCATGCATTAGTGATTCCAATTATTTCATTCGTTGTTCTTTTTCGTTTATCGAAGAAAATTTCCTATTATTCCTTGTTACTGGACGACT